GTTGATCAAGTTTGATAGATTCACCCTCTGAAACAAGAAGTTCTGGTCCTGGAGGTATAATATCAATCACTTCGCGGCCATCCGATGCATCCACTATAGTTATTTCATATCCCCCTTTTTCTTTTCGTATGATTTTGTTTACTATACCTGCTGCTGTAGCATTATAAACATTATTATTACTCTTGCTCCCGTCGGGATAAATCTGCCCCCTTCCCCTGTTTCCGCCTACGTATATGGGATATTTTAAGAAGTGAACATCTTTCTTAGTAGCGGGATCGGGAGAAAGAATAGGAAAGGTGATTTCATTATATTTCTGACCAGGAACGGGGCCTACCACAAGAATATTTTTTTTAGTGGGACGATAACTTTGAAAAGACAGATTACCTATCTTTTCTTTAATCTCAGGCGAAATACGATCGGGGGGAGCCAATTCAAACCCCTCCGGTAAAATAAGAACAGCCCCCACATTCAAAGCCCCTTTTTTACCATTAGCAAGAACTTGTTTCACTTGCGTATCATAAGGAATTCGAACAACTGCTTCAAATACAGTATCAGGAAGTACCGCTTGTGGAACCTCGATATCCACGGGCTTATTAGCTAAATGGCAATTGGCACATACAATACGGCCAGTTGCTTCTCGCGGATTTTCATAACCCTGCTGTGCAAAAATGGGATATGCATTGGAAATGGGTGCTCGAGTTATTATATATATCATGAGCGATACGGAAATGGATCGAGTAATCTCTTCCTTTATCCAAGAAAAGGCCTTTCTAGTTTGCATGGTCCAATCATTGATCCTGAAAAGTTCTACAATAAAATTAGGTCGGTCACTGGTATAGTTCCCTATCCATGATTCTGCTATTTACTGAAATAATTTGACTGGAATATAGGAGGAATTCCCCGGATGGGTAGAAAGAAAAAGAAAAGAATAAGTCAATTTTGGAATGTTTAGCTTTTGTACAAAATAACAAACTTTATAATTGGATCAGTGGATCATTTTTTCAGTCATTCATTGAATGATAAATCACTACAAGTGACGGAGATACGCGATTTAAATAACGGAAAATCCAATATTTAAAAATAGTATCTAGAATGACTGGAAAGGTGGAAACAAGACCGGATATAATTTGATCATTATAAGCAAATCCAAAATCTTTATAGACAAAACCAATCATTAGTTCCCAACCATGGGTCGAATGGAATCCTATACATAAATCAGTTAATAAAAGAATAGAAAAAACTTTTATTGTGTCGCTTAAGTTATATAGGAATTCTTGAACCCAAGAGTTAAGAATAATAAGTTCTTGATTACCTAGAATAGAATAACCACTTAAAATAACGAAACAGATTATATTTGTCGAGAAGTGCAAAATCGTATGGATACGATCTTCGTTGTGCGTCTTGATCAATTGGATCGTTTCGTTGTAGATTCCGATACGAAGGTTTTGTAGACGTGTTTCCGGGTATTCCTTTATCATTTCATCCAAGAGTAACAATTCCTCTAATTCTATGAATTTTTTTAGAATACTCTTTTCTTGAATATCATTCAAGAAAATTTCGGATTGCCTAGTATTCGACCAATTAGTAACCCAAGATTCCATATTTTTCTTAAATGAGAAAGAGATCCACCAGGGCAAAAAGACTATAGATGTAAGATATAGAAGGGGAATGAATGCTTTCTTTTTTGCCATTTTTCGTCTTTAATGAACTCAGCTTCACCTCATTCGTCAACTCTATATGATAAGAATATTTCTATCAAGCATAAGTTCTATTACAAGTCATAGAGCCTAAAAATCTATTCTCACGTTTTTTTTATTTGCAATTCGGGAGTTAGTTCTTGAATTTAGAAAGAATACACAAATAGAATAAGAAAGAGTCTACTTCCAATTCGAATGAAGAAAAAAAAATATTGTTTCCAAAGATATCAATTGCTAAAATTCGAAGCAATTGCCCCTTTCGATGAATGCATGAAAGAGCACTTCAAGTAATGAATATTAGTCGGATTTCGAAACGAAAAAACGCCCTTTCTATCAAAATACAAAATATCAAATATTTCGAAAACCAAATTCTTGAATTTTTTCCGTTTTTTTTTTTAAGAAAGCATTCATTTTTCAGTTAATTTTTTTTTTTCAAAATACTTCAATTGGTACACGCAAGAAATAGGCCAATTCCGCCGCTTTTTGTTCAATTTCTCGTGGAGTCAAATTCTCGTCAGTACGAGTCAAGGGAATGACCCCCTGTCCTCTGATTTCCATATAAAGGACACGACGAGTATAAATACCCTCTTTAACTTCTATTCTGATGGACTGAATGTCTTTCATAAGGAATCGGAGAAAGATACGACGATTTTTTCCAGGAAATCCCCAACGAAAAATACACACTATTCCCTCTTTTCTATCGAATCGATCATAACCACTACCTACATTCCACGAAATTGTACACCACAAATAGGAGCTAATAAAGAGACCGGCGATTCCATAGAAAGACATCACGATCCCTTGTGGAAAAAAAAGAATTTGATGAGACGGAAATAAAGATAGCAAATTCCTACCAAGATAACTTGAAGTTCCAACCAATAAGAACCCTAATGAACCTAAAAAAAGGATAAAGGCCCAGCAGAAATTACTTGTTTTTCGAGACCCCGTTATAAGTTCTATCCATATACGTTCTGATCGCCAACCCATATTAGATCCAGTTGTATTTTATTGGAATTGGGAAAATAACCCAACCAAATGAATTTGACTTTACTTTTCCTTGTTTCCGAAGTAACTCTCATCAACTAGCACTATTCTGATGTAAACCTTTAGGAGTAATTCATCGAATTGCTTCTAGATCTAAAAAAAATAGATGAGATTTGTCCCTACTGCCCGTATCTAAAAAATCTTGTTTTTTTGAACATGAAGAAATAAAGAAGCCATTGCAATTGCCGGAAATACTAGGCCCACTAAAGGCACAAAAATAGAGGGTAAGTTGCTGAGAGTTGTCATAGAATGGGTACCTCGATTTAATATTTGTACCTGTTATTTTTTATTTTTTTATTGTTCTATTTATTGATAAAAAAGATATTTTATAATCACTAGAATTTATATATAATATATACTTATACTAAGTATATCTAAGTGAGTATGAGTATATAATAATAATTAAGTAGAAAAATTAAAATAATATAAAATAAAATTAGAATAATAATATATAAAATGAAAAAAAAAAATTTTTTTTAATAATTTCTACTTGATTTAATTTTGAGTCAAAGGAAAGAAAGCATGGAGCTGAAATAACTCACTAAGAACGCCCTTTAAAAGATTACGAGGTACGATTGAATCAAATAAGCCCTTATGGAATAAATATTCAGCCGCTTGCGAACCGTCAGGTATTGTCTTATTCAATGTTTGCTCAATTACTCTTTTACCCGCAAATGCAATGTAAGTATTGGGTTCGGCAATAATGATATCTCCCAACATACCAAAACTAGCTGTCACCCCACCAGTAGTAGGAGATGTAAGGATCGAGACGTAGAATAACTTTTTATTTGCTTGATAATCATATAAAGCGGAAGATATTTTAGCCATTTGCATCAAGCTCAAACTTCCTTCTTGCATACGTGCTCCTCCAGAAGCACATACTAGAATCAGAGGTAAAAATTGATTGATAGCATATTCGATCAAACGGGTGATTTTCTCACCTACTACGGATCCCATACTACCCCCCATAAACTGAAAATCCATAACCCCAATTGCTACAGAAATACCATTTAGTTGACCTGTGCCTGTTTGAACAGCCTCAGTTAATCCTGTCTTTCTTTGATAAGAATCAATACGATCTTTATAAGGTTCCTCTTGCGAATGAAATTCAATGGGATCCACAGAGACCATGTCTTCATCCATCGGATTCCAAGTACCTGGATCAATCGAAAGTTCGATTCTATCTGAACTGCTCATTTTCAAATGATATCCACAGTGTTCACAAATATTCATTTTTGCTTTCAAAATTTTCTTATAATTTAATCCATAACAATTTTCGCATTGAATCCACAAATGTCTGTATTTTTTAGTTTCATCTAGATCATTAGAACTTTTTCTTCTAGTTAAATCACTATCACTCGTACTATTCGTGCGAGTTATTATACTGGAACTCTCGCTTTCACTACTTTTTCTGCCTTTACCACAAATGTAACTATAAATGTAACTGTCATTGTATTTGTCACTATCACCTAAAATGTAACTATCCATACAGATTTGAGAACGAAGATAACTGTCAATGCAATTATTAATGTGTTTATTCCAACTATATTTAGTATCATACATGGAATGGTCGTAGTCGAGATCGTCACTCTTAGATACATTATTCAGATAGCTGGAATTCTTATAACTATAAAAAAAACTTTCTAGTTCACTTAGAAAAGAATGATCATTATCAATCTCAAAAATTTGATTTTCAATATCAAAATAAATGCAATAACTGTCCCTATTACTATCCTTAACTAAAAAAGTGTCATCAGATATGAAATTCCGAATGTTCCCAACGCCGACTAAATAATCAACATTACTGTAACTAGAATTGTCACTATCACTCCAACTCTGAATGTTTTTATCCATATCAGTTATAATCGGGTCTTCACTTACACTGGTATTTTCAATAGGACCAAAACTATCCATTGATTTACTTAGCCCACACCTGTATTCTAACTCCCTTTTAAACAACATCGAATTGAAGCACCATTTTTCCATAGAGCTTTCTTGCCTCTATTTACATGAAAATACAATAGATGAATAGTCATTCGATGAAAAATCTTTTGAATATTTCATTTCCTATCACAATAAGCATATAAATCCAATCACTAGGATTATTAATTAATAATAATAATAATAACGAGTGAGTGGGTATTAAAAAAAACGATTCTTTTTCGTGAGAACCCAGAGTATCGTTTCACTATATATGTCACTATATGTGCTGGAACTCTTTCAATTCTATTATTATAGAATTGAAATAGAATTGAAAAA